CTAGGGCCGAATCCGTTGTGGGTTCGTGTCTTGGTGATAGCGTCTTCTCTCTACTTCCTCCATTAGTCAAGAGGAGTAGTAGTGTTGACTTTGTCACAGGACAACCCTTGGGATACCTGGCTTCCTGGCCACTCTTTACCTTTAAGCCATCACTTTTTTGTGTGGCTGGCGGCGGAACTGGTTTATCCAGGAGTAGTAACTCCATTCCGAAATTATGCAATCTTGGGTGACGATATAGTCATCTTGGACTCGCTAGTTGCTGCCAAATATCGCGAGTTGTTGGACGACCTCGGTGTTCAAATATAACCAATGAAGTCTTGATCTCTCGAATTGGCGCTCTTGAGTTTGCAAAACGATTATGGGTCCGCGGAGGATAAATAAAGTCACCTATTTATCTCCGTTTAGCTCTCTTGACTCGTTCACCCTTTGGTCTAGTTGCCTTCGGGCTTAAGTATGGAGTGAAACGTTTCTCCACACTGGCTCGTTTAGGCGGCGCAGGCTATAGGGTAGCAGGCTCGTGTGATCGGACCGACACTGGGAGCGCATTCGCGTAATGTTTGGGAAGCCTGGCAAAGGCTTACAGCGCCTTTAGAGTTCTGGCTTGGAAGGGGTTATCCCCTCAATCCTTACCTCAAAGGTCATCTTATTTTTTTATTACGTACACTGCTTAAACCAAGGGAACTAAAAGTCATTCCAGAAGACTTAATGTCTGAGGATGATTTGCAGTTTTTGGAGCGCACGATGCTTAGGCATTGGGTACTTCAGTGGTTAAAGCTTGTGTCGTGGTACTATACTGTACTGGCTTCGGATTATGTTACTATTGAAGAAGCCCTTTCGGGCCCCGTAGTAGCAACAGATTGGCGTGCCCAGAAGGACGTCAACTCTGCTCTCCTAAAGTATGGTTTACTTTGGAAGATTGACGATCGGATCGCCTCCCTTGGTTTGCTGTATTAGTTCCTTTTCGGGTTATTTGGGTGGACTCCTTCTCGGATGCAGTGGTCGCGACGGTGTCATGTTCTGTACTGGTACACTTACTAGTATAGTCTCAGGGCATACTTTGGTTCGGCGGGCCGGTGTAACACAACCGACTGCTGGTAACTATGACCGTTGGCTTATAAGACTGTCGACCCTGAGTGGTACGGCCGGTCCCAATCTGCGTCCCGGAGTGCCGATCCTGCACCACACACCCAGATGAAGTCAAAGTAATGTAATAACCAAGATCAGCAAGTTGACCGACAGACAAGAAACTTAAGGATAACTGAGGAACATGATATACTGCATCAAGAGATAAACGACCAGATGGATCAGAAGAGCGAGTCACAGATCCAACCTGACGAACAGGAACAAAAGCACCACTAGCTGTAAGAACAGAAATAGATGAGGATGGTGTGACAGAAGAAGTAAGAACTGTGCTATTAGGAGTCATATGATGTGTCGCTCCTGAATCAAATCTCCAGTATAACTTAGAAATACCTGGAGGGAGACCTGCAGTCCTCTGCCTTGGTCACCTGCTTTGTGAGCGAGAAGAGTAATCTTTTATTGGGGAAAGCCGGGCTCTCATTATGACTCCACGCATGAAATGTTGGCATGCATGTTCCGACATCCATCGTCTATAGTGCTTTTTCCGATCATTCAATGTCGCAACCTCTGAGAAGGATCCATCTTTGTCTTGGTTAGAAAAAATGGAAGATGTCGAGGTACCAGGAGTCTTTAGGTTTTTACTCCTTATCAACGAGCTCAGCTAGAAGGACCTATGTGACCTCCCTCCGTCTTGATTGAGAAGCTTTTCCTCTCTCTCCTCGTGACGAGAGGGTTGTAGGTGGAGCTTCTCTCGCGGCCAAGCTTTAGAAAAAAAAAAGAGTTCTGCATCTCTCCGGGGCTGGGGGGACAAATAGGCGTGTGGAAGAGGGAGAGAGATTTTTTATCTTGAGGGATCCTTTGAATACGACCAGGGGGATAGAAGCCCACGGAGCGGTAGGCTAAGCCGGAAATAGAGAGAGATGTGATTAGATTAGCACGAGGAAGGGAAGAATCTTGGTCGTGGGGTAGCAGTTTTTGAATCAGTCTCATTTGGCGTTCAATAAGTAGAAGATCAAGGCAGCTTCTGCTTTTAGGTCAGCTCTTTGGCTCCTTGCTATAAAGAGTGAAGTGACCTTCGGGCGAGGGGAAAGTCAGTAAGAATAGGACCGGAAACTGTGCGTTTGGCTATTGGTGAGTCTGTCTTTCTTGAGAAAAAAATTGAGCGACCAGCCCCTCCATTTGGGTCATGAGACTAGCCAACTTTCTATCCCTGTGGGCTAACTCAACTTATAAGCTTGCTATCTTAGCATCCACTTGGGATAACCTTTCGCTTGGATACGATCTAAATTCCACATTCAAGAAAGAACCAGACCAGGCCAACCAAGAGATAGGATCAGATGAAGGAGAGAGAGAACTACTATTGAAAGAAGGCGAATCGCTACTTCTTGTTGCTATAAAATGGTAAAAGACTACTTCTTGGACTGTGCCGACACCCGATCAGACTAATTAGAGATTTGCTAAGCGAACGAGCCTGAAAGCGCTTCTCCTAGCTTGATCTTAAGTCTTATACATTAATTAAGCAATCTGACTTATATGCTCCTCTCCCCTTGCTTTATTACACCGATAACTGCAGATGAAGCGAAGGACATTATCTATTTAGACGAACGAAGAATAAGATAAAGGCAGCTAATTCACCCGCATCTGTTGGAGGAAGGAATGGACAGATACATACATACTTTTTCTCCTTTCTCCCATAAAGCTTCCTTTCCTGAATCTTAGCTCTTATCTTTCTTATTTATTCTGACTACTATCACTTTATAAACCGGGCCTGGAGAATTAAACCTTAACGTATCAGGGTAGTACGCCTGGAACAAGAAGGTTCGTCGTACAATTTCGGCGATTACAAAAAGAAAGGAGTATATCCCTCCCCCTTAGTGTCTTTCCACTTCCGTCGTTCAGGAACAAACACTTCGCCTAATTCTTTTGAATCCCGGCCCGCTTTTCCCCCACTAACTAATTACGTTACGACCACTGAACAAACTTGGTTGACGAACATAGTTTATGCGCCGCTAATGTAGCGGCTTGTCGAGCATTTGACAAACTCACACCATCCATTTCAAATGGGATTTGTCCTGTGGACACACGAGCAATCCAACCCGTAGGATTTCCTTTTCCTCTTCCCATTCTGACTTCTGTAGGTTTCCCGGTAATAGGGAGATCTGCGAGAACTCTTACCCATATCTTACCATTTCTTCGGAATTGTCCGCTCATCGTACGATGGAATTGCCCAATTATAGCTCGACGCGCTGCTTCAATGGCTCGATATGAAAGACGACCAGCTCTACAACTTTTAGTGCCATATCTTCCAAAACCAAGTCGTGTACCGTCCGGTTTGCAACCCCTACTACATCTGCCTTTACGATATTTACTATATTTCGTACGTTTCGGATATAGCACGTCCCCTTTCTTTTTGACTATAGGAAATCCACACTTTGACACCTGAGATTCCGTAACGAGTAGATACTTCCGCAGGAGCATAATCTATTTTCTGGTTAAATACATTACTAGATGTTTTTCCATAATTTTCGCATTCAGTTCTAGCTATTTCTGCACCTTCTGATCGACCTGAACAACATATACGGATCCCCTCCACCCCTTTTTTCATTACTAATCGAATATCCTTCACTATTTGACTAAAAATGGAGCGAAATGATCTTGTTTTGTTCCTCGGTTGAAAAGAGATATCTTGAGCAATCGGAGAAGCACTTTGATAAACAGATTTGATCTTGACCGACTCAATTAAGGTATTAGTCTTTGTTCTATTAGACAACAAAGATCGCATTTTTTTCACTTCGTTCAAATAAAAGTTGTACCCGTACGGAATTCTTCTGTTTCTCAGTATGATCTCTATCATCATCTCTATTCCCTTTATCAATTCTCCTATCCCACCTAGGTCTATGAATTTCTCTATCAATTCCATTACCTTATCCTTAGCCATGAGGTTCCAACATTTTTTCCTTAATTTTCGTAGGAGTTGTTCCCGGGCATCCTCAAAAAAAAGGTTATTATACACCCCAACCCCGTCCCTTGGAAAGAAAAAGGTAGCACCGAAGAAAGGAAAGAGCGAGATGGTGGTTTTTGTTGTTCCCGCGAAGCGAGGATGATTCGACCAGCGAATGAAGTGGGTCAACTTTTTGTCTTCGGCCAAAAACTTTTTCTCGCTGGTCGAGCTTTCGACAAAAAAAGCGAAACGTATTCTCTTATCTAAGCTTCTTCCCTGTGCATTAGCTCCCCCCATGGTAGATGGTTCAACCACGCCCGGTTCCACGAAATGATTGAGAACTACGACGGGGTCGAAATGCATTTGGTTCTTTGTCTTCAATAAGTATTGCATGACCGAATAATTCAAGGAAGGGCGCACCGCAGGGAGGGTCTTTTTAAGTGGATGACTCGTCGGGCTGTCGGAGGGGGACTTCTTTGACTTCTTTGAGAAAAAGAACTTGAATAACTTCGTTTTTCTGAAGGAGTCGTCATTTAGGAGGGCTATGTCATTTACAAGCCCGGCGTATTTCGGATGCTTGAAGGCCCCGCTGACCCGAAGTGATTTAGAAAGATTCTTCTTTATCGATGGTGATCGGTCATGGTATCCATAGCCTTGCTTCTTTTTCGGCCAAATCCTGATTTCGTTTTGCTTCTCCCGGTCGTCGAGCCTGATCGACTCGACTCTTTTCCCTGCCCCCCGGCCTCTCACTTCGTTTCGTTCTTCTTCTGTACCGTCGCTTGAATTTGAATGAAGACACCCGATCGGCCCGACTTTACCAAATGCCCACCACTGGCCCTTCCCCTTTCCGGGTCTGGATTTTTCGCGTCGTTTCTGTCGTCGTGGTCGACGGGGAAGAAAGAAATGAATGAATGTTCTTTTGGGAAAATGTAGAATAATACACCTACCGAGACGAAAGCCAAAGGTGAGTCTAGTAGGTGGACGTATCGAACCGAAATAAGATCTAAGATTGACATCTTGATACACTGATTTACCATAATAATAAATAGAGTCAATGCGGACTCCGCCGTGGGAAGAGCCGCTTCTTTCTTGCTTGATAGGGGGGCTTCCATTCACCAGCGCAGACTAAAAGTGCTCTCCGAACCGTGCTGGATAGTCACCCATCACACGGCTCTCAAACCCAACCTGTGGTGGATCCCGGGTGACAAAGTAAAAGCCTTTGATCCTTTGCCCCATACTTTGAGATGCTCCTCCCCGCCGATCAAGCAGCGACGCTGCTCTTAGCTTTAAGCCGCTATCGTTCGGTTCGGATAAGTCAAGTCCCTTCGGTCAGTTCGCTCAGGTGATCCTCCCTTATCTTCCCTAACGTTCAGAGTTGTTCTGGTTTGAGAAAGGAGCACCGGCCGAGCGCCCTGAATGAATAAGAAATTGACAGCAGAGGTAATTGCAGATTCTTATTCGAACGAGTTGAAGCTAACAACATGTCGATTACACACCGGGGGTTGGTAAGAACTGAGGGACAATGCCCCTCTAACCTAAGTGGGCCTACCCGCGAAGCAACTGGTACTTGAGCGGGGGGGGGCGGTTTGGTTTCGTGCAAGGCCCTCGCAGCAGGAAGAGGCAGTTGTCATTTGAAAGAAAACGCTCTTTGTTTGTATAAGGTTCCAAACCTTCGCACCCTGATGAAAAAGCCCTTTCTTTTCTATCTTATTAGTAAAGCCTAAACGTCCTTATTGAAGCCTAGCTAACGAGAAATCAAAGCGATAACGCACCTTTCCTAAGATTAGAATCGAAATAGAAGAGAAGGCCTTTCTTTCTCAAAGTCAACTTTATCCCTTCCCTTCTTGCTTTAGAAAGATTGCAGCTAGCGTGCTGGACTAATATAATAGAAAGTCAAGGCTCTTCTCCTGTTCTACGAATCTACAACTCTCTTTACTGAGCGAGACTCCATCTATATCCCTACTAGTGGTTATTCTTTCCAGGCCATTTGTTTGACAGCTTAAACTAGACCCGATTAGAGAGGTTTCGGTCTTAATCAAGATAGGTCAAGGGCGCGTCGGAACGGTCGGTAGCTCCTTAGTCTCATCCGAGAGTCTAATCTCCTTGTACTGCTTTTTTTCTTTTTCAAAGAAAAAAGGTCGATTTAGGCTCCTTCCCTTCCACCGCATAGCTGCGGTAGCAGGTACTACGAGCCCTCTGTCCCACGCATTTAACCGGCTCGCGTGGTTCACCGGTTCCACCGAAAACTCTCATTTGTTGAAGCGGAGCATAGTGCGCTTTAGGCGCCGAGCGAGAAAGGTCTCTTCTTTCGTTTCGGTTTATTCACTGATCTGAAACTTAGCACTTGTTTTCTTATTGATTCCAGGGGCGGCGGCGTTCTTGAATGAAGTCTATCCGAACCGAATTAGCACTTCTCAGATCAGGCGAGGCCTCTCCAGCGGAGCTGGGCGCCGGGGCCCTGGCTGCACTAGCGATTGGCACATAGGGGAGTGGTTGCCCGGCTTTCTCGGCCTGGTATCCTGCACCTCGCGTTCATGATATCTACATTCAACTGTGCCCCGGAGACACGGTCGAAGCACGCCCGCCCAGTGTGCTTCTTTCACGACATGCTCTGGTCCCGGGTGTCTTCCAGTGGTCTTCTAGCGTTAGAAGAAGTCGTGTCCGTCCCGGACATCTGCAACGCCCTTCCCCGCCTTTTTTTTAATCTGGGGTGAAGGAAAAGACTGACCCCTTCGGTGACTTTCGCGGTCGCCCTCACTGAACCGACTTGAATCTGAACTACGATTCAGATCAAGTCTTACCGAAATCGGATTTCCTTTTCGTGCCATATGCGCTTCGACTTTACTTTTTTCCCTTTTTTATTCCCGGTCCAATATTAGTTCTCGAAGATCTTCGTTTCCGTGTAGAAGCAAACTCTCCAAATTTATGACCTCCTTCAGTGATCTTACAACGAACAGGAGTTTTTCCATTGTAAATTCGTACGGAGCAATCAACGAATTCCGGCAAAATAGAAGAAGATGTGACCCAATTTTCCTGTTCAAAAGAAGATCTCTCTTCTTCTTCATTCTCAACAGGAATGCATCAACAAAACTTCCCTTCCATATAGATCGTCGTGGCATGAACTCAGAATTTCTTCGCTTCCGCCCCTACTTCAATTAAAGCTAGCTCCTACTCCTCCTTCATCGTCGTTGTTTTTTTACATTGTATAGTGAGAAAGCTCACCCCTGCCTTTAGACGAGATCTTATATATGATTCTCGTAAACCCTAGGAGCCTCTTTTCCTTCTGCCCAGCTCCCCGAAAACAACGTTCGACTTGCATGTGTTAAGTATATAGCTAGCGTTCCTTCTGAGCCAGGATCAAACTCTTCTTTTGACTAGACTATGAAAAAATACGGGTTCTATTCTATCTGGTAGAGTCAACAGAATGGAGTTCCTTGTCTGTAACTCAAGAAAGTGCATCTCCTTCTCTGCCATTCCTACTTTCTTGATAGTTATAACCTATTAAGAAGGTAGGTTCAGTCCAGGAGGCTAGTTTGAAATGAAACCCGGACTCGCTGAGGTTCACACACCTTTCTTTATGAAATTACACAGCAAGCTTCCAGCTTGGTACTAATAGCCTCTAGAGTATAGAGGGGCTATGGAGAGGCGCGCAACTGTGCTTCCTCGCTTCGCCAAGAAAAGCACTTCTTCCTGGTTGAAGGGCGCGCTACAGGCCTACGCTTGTTCCTGCGCGAGAATTTCCGGCTTTTTGGCCGTATCTTGCTCCTTTCTTTCGCCTCAGTAGTGAGCGCTGCTAGATCTGATTCAACTGAATATGGGACTTGGATATGCTCTTGCTCCCGGCAGAGATGCTGGGCGAGATAGTGAAAAAGGGGAAAGTAGAGTCCCCTATAAACGTACAGGCAACCACTGCTACCTGTGCTGCTTTGTTCGTATAGAGATGATGATCTCCTACCTCGGCTGGAACTTGCCTCTGCTTAGGGTATGAAGCCCCCAAATCTAGGCGAGGTGATGTCGGGGAACTCTCACTTTTTTTGTATTTATATTATACCTCGCCCGGACAGCGGCGAATCTTAACGCGCGCTGCCCGACACACAACACAAAAATAATTGCGATTTACTGAACGCAGGCGCTTACTTATCACAGATTCTTTTTAGTCTTTTTCGGCACACTCGTGGAGTTCGCTCGAAGTCGTCGCGAGCTCTACGTTTGAAGCTTCAACACAGTCACTCCTTAGTAGCTCGTTGCTACAACTTCTCTTTGGCTCGCCCCTATCTCTAAAGGGGCTTACTCACTTCACTCACTCTCGTTCAGTAGCGCTTTCTTCATTCTTTAGATAGCAGCGTGAGAGCTCTGAAATTCCGTTCAGGTCCTTAGTTCCAGTCGAATCGCGAGCAAAGCTCGACACTGCTAGCGAAGCTCTACGACAGAGCATTTCCATTATAGAGCCAATCACATTGCTCTCTCTCTTTCCAGCCGGTATGTAGAATCGTCGGAGCGAGCGGAGCAGCGGAGCGACCTAACCCAACCTGCTGTGTAATCATTGGAATTTGGACTCTTTTTCTTTAATTAATTAAGGGTAGGTAAGTAAGGAGCTGAAAACGATTCCATTCCTTTGGAGGGCCATTTTCAATGCAAGCTAGCTCTTACTTGTATTTAGTGAGGAGGCTACCTAATATAGAGGTGAATCCCGGTTATGTCACCCCGACCCGTTTTCTCTCTCTCTCTACCGGCTAGGCTAGTTAAATTTCTTTCCTTCTTTCTGAAGGGCTAACAATTGGTTGTGCTATTGGAAATCCCCTACTCTCGTCGAAGGAAGAGGCACATTTAGAGCTGTGTGACTTGAAAGAATAGAATGCGCAGTTGAGGGAGGTGCAATTGAAGTTTAATAAGACATTAGATTCTCATTCATCAATAACTCGACTTCCTGCTTCTCACATGGAAGGGTCCGGTCCGGAAGAAGAGGAAAAGGAGTTCACCTCAAATCAAGGCAACGCGCACTCAATCCATCTATCCTGTCTGATTGAGAAAGTCTTTAGGTTCCAGAGTTCCGACCTATAAAGGAGTGAAACCGCTTCCAAAGACTCAGCGATAGGGTAGGGCGTAGTGACTACTCAGATGAAAGCTTCGGAGGAAGCATGGTGTTAAACGAGGTCGGTGAAGCATACCTTCCATCCAGTGCTATGTTTGCAAGAGAAGGTGTGATCGTAGGAGCTCAACCTGTTGCCGGTGGTTTGAGACATAACCGGGGAATAAAAGGGTTGGTCCTATCCGCTTTTAGAGTGATCGCAGACTTAAGTAGGTCCCTGAGAGTCCTCGCATCACAGCCTGCTCTTATACAATTCCAAAGCATTCTTTTCATAGGCTTACTAACTACTGGATACAAGATAGGGTATACTGGTTCTAAGCCTACCTTTTCTTTTTCTTACTCGCTGACAACCTTGCTTACTTTGAACTTTTTCTTAAGCTCCTAACTTCCTTGATAGAGCGATGAGCTTACTTAAATAGAGTGCTATCCTCAGTAATTACTTAAAAGAGAACCTTGCACCAGAACGAGGCTTACTCAGACTCTTACTTCGGGATAGCTGCTTTAGAACCTAACCTTATTTTTACTTCTAGGGTTTGCTGGTTCTAAAACCTGTCTCCCCTTTTTTTGAGGAAGTAAGGAAGTGGATAAACCTTATAACCCTGTAGGAGTAGGAGCCAGCTAATCCCTCTATCAGTCTAACCCCGCGAGCAAGGCGAAGAGTGCCCTAGGGTCCGTCCCGGGATGCTCACTACGACCTGCTGATACTCCCCCGCAGTAGGAGCGGACTGAGTCGGTACTCGTCTACGAGAGGTGCACTCGTATGCCTTTCGAGGCTTCCCCCTTGGAAATATTCTCGGCAGAACAAAACCTCTTTCTGTTGCGGAAAAAAACCTACTTTAGATCCGCTAGAACATGTAGATCTATTAGACTACAAAGAAAGAAATTGGTAGCAAGAGAACTGTCTCTAAACCACTAAAGCACCTACAATAATCAGTAATAATCAGTCTACCTACGGTACATTGTAGAGAGACGTTCGACTCCACGCTTCCAGCTACGAAATTCAAGCAATAAGGACCGGTGCCACCCACTATTCTAGTTAGACTAGGAAATTTCCCCTCGCCTCCGGTTAGTTAATTCTTATATAAGTATAAGCGGGTTTAAGCTTAGAAGAAAAGAAAGCACCAGGCTTAGAACGGGCATGGAACACAGGATTGGCTGCCAAGTGTGTAAGGCTAGCATTAGAACAGAGCCGGAGAAATTGATAGCGAAATGGCACCGCTAGATCGCGTAGCAAGTAAGAAATAAAAGTGCAAAGGTAGTAAAGGCGAGTGCCTTCTGCTTCGGCACTAAGCCTGGAAAGAGTCGGTTGCTTTATGGCTTTCTAAGGCTGTTTAAAGGTTACTGAGGTTTTATGGGTCTATAGGTTTGGAACCCTCTTATTATTATCCTCTACCATCCCTGTTTCCGGATCAACATCTAAAACAGCTAGGGTTCGGGTTCGAGTGGCATTTCACCCCTTTAAAAAGAAGTCTCCGGACCGGTAGCTGCAGTAGGTAACCAAGACCAAAAGGGCATCTGGGATAGAGTATAAAATGGTTGCATCGGTAGAAGTACACCAAGCTAATCTCACTAGTCTTGACTTTAGCATTATTTTCTTTCTTTTAGGAGATATCTTACTTAGCTATTGGATTAACAGCATCAACTGGACTAAAGGAAGCGATGGGAATGAAGTAATTGAAAACGAATAAGGAGAAGAATGTAATAACTTTTGATAGGGAACGAGATGAGGATCGAGGCAGTTAAGTTCCACCAGGGTAGGTGCTTTCTTCGCGAGTATGTCTGTTGATGGCGCAGTGTCCTATCTGCTCAAGGAAAGCTGCCCAACTCAATGTCTTACGCATTAGCGGCATTTGCTACATAATCCGCATCTGTTGTCAGATATTTTACTATAATAAGTGAGGACTTCTTCCAAGAACGGATTCTTCTTAATCTTAATTAAGTTGATTTGTTGCTGCTGATTTCAATAGCCAAGTCAAGCTTTCTAGCAGGCGAGACAGATGCCGATTCTACCTCTGTCAACTACCTCTTTATTTTATATTTTTTTCACTCTTTTTTCCATCAACGATTGCCACGTGAAAGCTCTAAGTCAAGAAGTCAAGCCAGCAAGAAAGTCCGAAAGTTAGAAGGTACGGTTTCATCATCCTAAGCTACCTCACCTCACTAAGTCCAGTCTATGCGCCCTTAGCCCAAGGATAGAGACAGGGCTAATGCTTTGGTCATACTAGATGACGAGGCTTACCGAACTACCTTTGCCGTAACTCAGAGAGAGAAGGCCGCTCAAGCAGAATCCGAATACGACTCTCGCTAAACAAGAGCTCTTTACTGCTAAGCTGATCACAACTTCATATTCAACAACAGCAAGAAGACGACTCTAGCCCGCTGAAAGCTTTGAACATTCGCTTTTCTCGGGTTCCGGTTCTAGGGTTCGAGAGATAAATTCCTACTATAAGGAAGGGAAGAAGGTAATCCAATTAGTAGAATGCTGCTTTCTATCGGTTGTTCACATTCAAGCATGAGTTAGTTCAGAGTCGGCAAGGGGAATCAGAGAAAGGGCAGTTTAGTCAACAATCATGACCATGGGAACATTTGTTCGCTTTATAGGTACCCCCGAATCTACTAGTCATCGCCTTTGAGCTGGGAAAAGCATTTACCTGGAGTCGGCTATTCCTGATTCAGCAAAGGAAAGAAGCCTTGATCCCAAGACTAGCTGCGTCTTTTTCGACTAGTGAGTTGTTGCCTAGCCTTGGTCACTGAACTCGGTCACTGAAAGACCTTTCGAGTCGAACTATAGTGGATAAAATAGCTGCTTATTCTTCTTAAACGGATCCATCTTCTTTCGCTCCTAAATCAAGAAAAAAGCTTTTGTCGGCTCTGAGGCTGAGGAAAGCCGATGACCAAAACCTAGCGTTCGCACCCCTTTCGAAGCGGAATAAAGGGAAAAGTGAGTTGCAAGTCGAGAAAGAGAGAGAGAACTGCCTAAAAGGAGAAGTCAAAAAATGAGTCCTCGTAAAGCCGGAAGGCAGTTCACCAGGTAAGGCCTCCCATCCGCTAGTTCGGTCGTTAGGTCGAGAAGAAAGGGATTCCTTTGAAAGAAAGGGAACGAGTGGAGTATGTATACGAAGCGAAAAGGGAAGGTGGGAGGGGGTAAGGTAAAGTTGAGATAGGATCGTAAACCGCCACCCTTCCGCATCCGGTTGAGCCGATTGATCGAATGGCCTCATCAACAATAAGGTGGACTTCAATTGACGCGATAAGGTGTTAGAAGCACCCTGACGGGCCAGGGTATGCCGATGGTTGGAGGGCTACTTAACATCATTCTCTAATAAATCAGCCCCATGAGATCATCCCGTTGCACCCCTCACGCAACGTTAGAGGGCTGGGTCCCCTCCCAAGTCAAGTTCTAAGGTAAGCGCTGTGCTAAGTTTATAAGTCCGTCTATGTCGATTCAGTTGCAGTTATTCGCCTTTCTTGCGAGCCAGAAGTTTTAGTTGTTTTCCTTTCATTCACCCTCTCCCTGTCATTAGCTATCCTAAGCCTTTCTTTCGTCCTGCCATTCTTTCTGCTAGCTATCTAGTGGGAGAAAAAAGAGAAGCCCATACTGTTGGAGTGCTAGGCTAAGCCCTTTCCCTAAAGAGTACTTTCGTATGCATAACCTGTTCTTTCCTATGGCTAAGCCGTGGAATCCTATGGACGTGGAAGACTATAGATAAGCAGTGGAAGTTAGATCAGTTGCTTAGGAAGGTGCCTATAGAAGTTCCCTGCCATGCATTTCCTGGACTCTGATAGCCCTGCATATGATTCTATGGCGGTCCAGGGGGAGTTCCCTGCAGCCTATATATAAAGCTATATAGTTTCAATGGCAGTTGCCTTCGGTGCATTTTCAGTAAAAAGAATAAAAAAATCCCTAGCCAGCTTATCTAATCTCCCAGACTTTATCGAGCCAGTTCGAGGGGTTGTAGTTCCACCCATCCTAACTAAGCTCTTCAATTGCTAATGCCGTACTTGGGGTTTTAGAAGGAGTGGAAATTCTAGATTGAGTTCTCTTTGCTCTTCTGTCTCTCGCCCTTCCAGTCCATCGATTGTTAGTTCTCTTGAGACTTCTGTTACATCCCTTAAGTCAGTCTTAAGGGTAGATAGCGCTATAGGCTAACGATAAGATTCAAGGGCCTTCTATTTAGTCGATGCTTGTTTTTCCTTTGATGGAGAAGTAGTAGTTGCTTCTCTCTTCAAGTTCAAGCGAGTTGTTGGAGTGCTTTTGTAAGAAGCCCCTCCTGTTGGCGTGCTATAAAATTGAATTTGAGTGATAGGCCAATGCTAAGTGTTCCATGTCGTTGGATAGTCGGTTCGAGGGCAAGGAAGGAAGTTATCATTTTTAAGCCTGCGAGCTAGTAATTCCTCTCCTCGATAAAATGGGCATACCTTTCTTCCTTCCTCTCCCGTTGGTCGAGCGTCTTCAAACCTTCGCTTCGTAAAGTAAACGACAATGGAAAGAGTGAAAAAAAGAGTGGAAGTTGCCCCTCCTAGGGTTCCAATTTTAGTTTGAGGTTACATTGGAGTCTCTTACTAGTCCATTTCTAATCCCTTTTAGCCAGTTTCCTTCTATCCCATTGAAGCAGTTGTACCAATTGCAACAGTCTTAAGGCCATTAGTTGGAGTGCTAAGTGCTGCTTTGGCAGTCGAGTTTTTTCTTACATCCAGTGCTACATCTAGAGGTCCAGTCCCCTAGGTCATTTGATATCTCTAGTCTGAGTTCCGTTCAACAAGCCAGTTCTGTTAGATCGCTTACAGTCCCCGTAGTGTCCAGTAGCTGTCTCTTTTTCTTACCTTAACCTTAGGCAAGCGAAAGACATAGGCTTGAAATAAAAGTTAATATATCTCCATCCGGTGGGAGTTGCTATCCATATAGTTCCATGGCAGTTCTACTTGCAGCCATTGAGAGTTCTCTTGCATCCGCTTTCAATCCAGCAGAGTAAGGGGCAAAAGGATCTGACGCAAGTTGGAGGATCGACAGAAAGCTAGGGTTTTTCGTGCTTCTCCCTTATTATCCTTTTCTAAGGAACTAAGGAGTTAACGATATCTCGCTTAAGGAGATATCTAGCCAAGCGATTCACCTGATCCAGACACGCCAATAGGCGGGTTTGAAGATAGTAAGTAAGAGTAGTGGCATTCTCATCAAAAGGATAAGTAAGTTCGCAATCCAGTGATAAAGTGAAAAAAGGTGCTTTTTTCTGCGCATATTCCCTGGTGAGGATATGCATATAATATTTTAGGTATTAGAGTGCATCAAGATTATAGGTTACAGTTTCTAATCTATAGGATTGATTCTGGCTTCTGTAGGACTACTAACTAGACTATGCTTTCTCTCCGGGCCTTTGCTAAAAACGTTGGAAGGAAATCTGTGCGAAGGCTTTCTGTGGGTAAGGCAAAGGTAGATGTAATATTGCGATATGTGTCTTACCTTGGTAATTCCTTTATTTACCTAGTGGGTCTAACTTTATGTCTAAGGAAGAGGAGAATCGCCCTAAAGAGCCTGCCTAGTCCTTCTCGAATCCTGAGAGTTCTGTTCCATTTCGTAAGCGAGTGTTCAGTGTGAAGTACTTCCATTCGCCCCTCCTCCAATTGCGGACTCCTTGTCAGAAGAGTTATCAAGCGCAAGGGAAAAGACTAGCAAGCCAATTACAGTCTTAAGGGTTGGTGTTCGAATTCTCTTCTCATTGGATCCAGTTGGAATTGTAGTTCTCTTTGCTGTTGTGCCAAGCGAGGGAGTTCTTTGATAACTCTACCAAGAATTAGGGTGCAGGCAAGTTTACTCGCTTCTCCTCGAATTGCATAAGAAAGATGGTTCTGGAGATAAATCCTACCCGCAAGCATTTGCTTATAGAATGGTGGAGGGAGGAAGAGGTAGCAATACATTCCGCCTGATGCTTGATCACTGCATTCGTGATATATCAAATGAGCTCTCCGATCTATGATGAATAGTTCCTGTAGATAGGATCATCTTTCTTTCTAGTCCTAAGCATTTTAATTGGACCTTTCTCCTTGACTTAAGTTTTGGAATATTTTCATCCGGGATTGGAACGACCTATGTTGTAACGGAGGAGAGAAGGTGAACCAGCTTCCTTTGGTCGCCTCTCCCGTCTGGTCGAGTAGCTTTCGCTCCTTCCTACTTATAATATAAGCGGTGGCCTATTGGGAGCTTTTTAGTCATAGTGGGAGCTTTCGGAAATCACTTTGCAGGTCAAGATCATAGGAAGAGGGAAGAACAAGGGAGAAGATCTTTTTTAAAAGAAGACGATTCCAAAAGAAACTCAAAACGGAGAATAGGATGCCTTAAAGGTAAATAAGAAAGATCATAAATAAAAAAGAAAGAAAATAGCTGCCTAGCCCGCGGGAAACAGAAGGTTAGGAAGGGGGAAAGGATATTTACCAAGACTACTGAAAGAGCACAGATTCGGCTTGGGAGTTCTCACTCGGGCTACTAATCTCCTCTTCTCCTACTCATAAGAACCAGAACAGGCACTCGTAATCGTCCCTCTGTCTCTAACCTATTCCTTTTCCTCTGTCCTTTTACCCTTTGAACAGCAAGCCGGAACTGGATTACATTTCAATAGAGAAAGCTATCAATGGTCACATTGAGACGGGAACAGATGGGAAGTTCGCCCTCCAGTTCTATTCCTTTGGATGAGACGGCGGTGAGCAATCGATAGAGAGCAAGGGATGCTAGCGCTCTTCTACTCATATTCCTTGCTTCAGTTGGTTCAGGAAGCTTTGGCATCGAGACGCATTACGATAGCTATAGCTAGGCCGGGTGGGATTCTCTCTCTATCTAATGGTTATGAATAAAGTGATGAATCAAGTGGATCCTTTGCCCCTTACCTCAGTAGCTGGGAAGGCAGGCCCTTAGCTTCAACTAGTTCAGTTTGAGTCTTTCTCAGGAGTAGTTGCATTGCAAGTAGGCAGAAAATAAGTAGTGCGTTAGCTTATCTGTTCATTTTCAAACAACCCTTGTTTGTGCTCCTTTATCTTTCTAAGCCGCTCTCGCTAGCAGGGAATCTAGTTCAGCAAGGTCCATAGGGTGAGCTCGCTTGAAGCTGGGGCGCGTCTGGTGGTATCGTATATAAGATCACACGGCTGCTTTTAGGAGCGATCTGTTCATCCAACTCGAAATATCGTAAGTAAGAGAAGAAGAAGAATCTGACGCCCAAAATTCCCATGTCTTTCTTGGTTGGACCAACCGGCGAAATCAGTCTTCCTGAATTGGAAGAGCAAGAACAAGTCTCTCCATTTTTTTGGGGGAGCAGAGCAGTCAAAGAATGAAAGAGATCAAATGATTGTTCTAGAATGGCTATTTCTCACAATCGCTCCTTGTGATGCAGCGGAACCATGGCAATTAGGATCTCAAGACGCAGCAACACCTATGATGCAAGGAATAATAGACTTACATCACGATATCTTTTTCTTCCTCATTCTTATTTTGGTTTTCGTCTCACGGATCTTGGTTCGCGCTTTATGGCATTTCCAAAAAGAAAAAAATCCAATCCCGCAAAGGATTGTTCATGGAACTACTATCGAGATTCTTCGGACCATATTTCCTAGTATCATCCCGATGTTCATTGCTATACCATCATTTGCTCTCTTATACTCAATGGACGAGGTAGTAGTAAATCCAGCCATTACTATCAAAGCTATTGGACATCAATGGTATCGGAGTGCGCCTCTTCACGAGGGTGATTTAAGTGCAACGAAATGCCTTAAGAATATGGTTCGCGAAGCATCTGGCTTACCGGTAATCTCCCATTCCCGCCGTCGAGAGACTTAAATAACTATAGCATGCCAGAAACGGGGAGTTGAGATGGTTAGACCTATACCCCGAAATGCTCCCAGCATAGAAGCCTATGGTTCCATCTTGTTGTTGCTGGAGGTACACATCCCTCTTCTCGGTGTGGAGCGATATACGAGAAATAGATGCTCAGCCTGAAATGTCCGATAACGGCGCTGAAGTAGTGAATCTATCGGCACCATAGCTGTGGCATACAACTTTGGACCTAACGGCCGGCCCAGTAACCTTTCGGAATGGGGGATCCCCGTTGGCAACAACCACGGTAGTAGTTGCGGAACTACTGGGCCGGGAGAGGACAACCTCTTGTTCCTGCTCCTCTTTCTTCGCTTCGGGGACGGAGGTCCTACGGTAGGTAACAGCAGGTACAAGCAACTTGACCGAAGGGGACCAGCGCTTCTACTCTTCCACCGAGGAGCCGTTCGCAGCGAGAAGCAAGGGATGTCGTGAACGGTGGGAGGTCACAGAGAATTTACCTATTCATAGAGTGATCCTATGATCGATACAGGATATAGACTCTCTCTTTCTTTATTCGATTCTTTTTCTGAAAAAAAAAGAAGGGTGACTCAACTTCTCAGCTAGAGTTGGGGGTGGGACTTGTTGGCATAATGCAAGCTGGAACGTGGGAATTCGAGGTCTCATGAACTACTACTAAAAACCTACTTTTTTTTTCTTTTTGGACAAACGATATCAGGTCAGGTCTATGGATGGATCCAGATCTACGGGCCGGCCGGCCCCGGCCGATGAGCATAGGGAATCTATACTCGAGCGTTCAACTGGGCCCCTGACAGGATAGGTGAGGAATCACTCTTGATCTTTTTTATTGGGGCCTACAACTTCTCCGAGCCGACTAGCATCCCTTTCCACTGCGCATTTATCGAACAAAGAAGACGACTATAGGATCGAATTCGCTTTCCATGGTGAAGTCCCATACCTTCTGCCTGTCTCATATGTGTGGAACCAGGTCTTTTTCGGTTCCAGCCCCCCCTCGAATACATAGGGTAGGTAGGACTGGGTGAGAAAGGGTTCCCTTTTGCCAATAAACTTTCCCCGGCCTTCGATTCCCCTTACTCATAAAGGGTCTTACGGTCGGTACTAACTAAAGAAAAAGAGTCTTCTTTCTAAGAGTAGGCGTGGAGAGCTTTTTGCGGGGAAACTTGCAAGTACAGTTTGGGGGGAGACGGGCGTCGACCCAACCTTATGAGTATTCGGACTATAACAGTTCCGATGAACAGTCACTCACTTTTGACAGTTATACGATTCCAGAAGATGATCTAGAATTGGGTCAATTACGTTTATTAGAAGTGGACAATCGAGTGGTTGTACCAGCCAAAAGTCATCTACGTATTATTGTAACATCTGCTGATGTACTTCATAGTTGGGCTGTACCTTCCTCAGGTGTAAAATGTGATGCTGTACCTGGTCGTTTAAATCAAATCTCTATTTCGGTACAACGAGAAGGAGTTTACTATGGTCAGTGCAGTGAGATTTGTGGAACTAATCATGCCTTTATGCGTGCGCCCGGAAAGATAGGCCGACTGCTGAGCCCACTCTGGCTCAGCCGCACCACCCAGGGTGCGAGCCACCCGAGAAGCAAGCTATTACAGCGAGCGGCTGGAGCAGTATGGAGCCGAGGAGCAAGGCAGTAGATAAGATAGAAGAAGGGGTCAGGCTCCCGGTGGAGCAGAGGATACGGTTAGGATAACGAACTTGAAACGCGGAGCCCGAGCGTCCGGCGAGCGAGTGGTTAGTGGCCAATAGCGCCCTAGTTGATGGCATTCCTCTCTGCGGCTGGCACTCGAGGAACCACGGGGCACTCCATACAGAGCAAACAAGTCTTAGGGATGAGACGCCCGCGCAAGGACCTCAATTCTCATTAGGAGGTCGAACCAAGGACCTATGGAAGTCGGGGCTAGCCCGTCCCCATGGGCAACGCAACAGTGTCCTGAGGGAGGAGTTTAGAGGCCTTATAGTAGCACGGACTTCTTTTTCTTTCTAGGTCATGCGAAGGGGGCCAGTCCAAGATCGTACTGTTCCTCTACAAAGACAACAGACGCTCTCAACGGCTAGGCGCCACTCTCTTTCTGAGTTATTCCAGCTTCTTCATGATTTCGTGCCGCGGTGAACAAACAAAACAAAAAAGAGGGCCATCTCAGCGGAAGGAGAAGGACCTGCAACGGCAGAGACTACTGACCCTATTCTTGTTCCTAGCCGTCTTTTACGAGTCCGGAAAGCCTCCTCAGAGGGATCCTCAAAATAGAATAGAGAAGGGCGGGCAGGGCTTCCGCAAGAGCCTCCCCCCTCTTCCCGGTCAAGATAGATGGGAAGGAGCCCTATCAAGGCCATAACCAGTCTCTTTATTTATGTACGTACACCTTTGTTTCAGGGTGGGGCCGCCCTTCCTCCTGCTAATCCGGCCATTTCCGAACCTGTCTTTCTCATCCCATTCAATGGAGGACTTTTAAATTCTTGCGATTCCCAGCCCCCTTAGCTTATTATTTTATATATATCTATATATATTATTTATAAAGGGTTCCAAACCTTAGCTCGGCTAAATAGGCTCAATGATCTCTTTCTTCGCTTCGATAGGCCGGTACGGCGCTCCGCGTGGTTATATTCATACATGTTCCGACTCGCCGGTCATTATGGATCTAGTGGCATGGCGGGGCAAAAGAAAAGGGGGGGGGAAGCAACTACGAAGCTTCGTAGACTCGACAAGTCGCTCCGCTTATAGAATATAATGAAGCATAAACTCCTAGTAGCGAAGGAAAGGGGCATTCGGGAAGCGACTAGTCGCTTCTGGCGAAGCTTCTAGAAGGCCGACCACTACATAGAGAGATCCATATACCAGTCATGAGCGATAGCGAAGCCTAGAGAGGCGGAAGCAGTAGCTTCTAGGACGAAGCCGAGCCACTAGTGGAGTGGCCCAGGAGGCCTACTATACCGATACTGGATTAGTAACCGGTGAAATCCCCAAATAAAAATTTCAGTGAACTATTGAAGCTATCAGTGTGATTGATCAGACAAGTACCAAGGCTTTCGGTAGACTTCTT